AGATAAACCCAACAGGGTATTTCAACAACAAATTCAAAAACGTAGAACTGAGTGTTAGAGAGTGTTGTAATAAAATCAAGAGAGTAGGATTCGAACCTACGGCTTTTCGCTCCCAAAGCGAACACGCTACCACTACGTTATCTCTCGAACACTCAAGGGCCTCAGTGAAATAAGTTAGTTAGTTAGTTAAAAATCATCGATCAACCTCCCCAAAAACGATATCTTGTGTACCTATAATAGTCACCACATCAGCCAACATGTGAGATTTAGCCATAAAGTTAAGACCCTGCAAGTGCGAAAATCCTGGAGCTTTAATTTTGCATCTATATGGACGATTGCTGCCATCAGACACCAAATAAACACCAAATTCACCCTTGGGTGCTTCTGTAGCTGTATAAGTTTCACCAAGTGGCACGGAGACACCCTCGGTATATAACTTAAAATGATGAATTAGAGATTCCATGTTTTGCTTCATTTCACTACGAGACGGGGGACATATTTTTGCATCGTCGATTTTAACACTACCCTTTGGCATATTATTAATACATTGATGAATAATGCTTAAAGATTGCCGCATTTCTTCGATCCGTGCGAGGTATCGGTCATAACAATCACCAGTTTTACCAACAACTCCTTTAAACTTTAAATCAGAATAAACCTCATAGGGTTCATTTTTCCTTAAATCCCACCTAACTCCTGAACCTCTAAGCATAACACCTGAAAATCCCCAATCAATAGCTTCTTCTGCCGTAACCACGCCAATGTCTACTAGCCTTTCTTGCCATATTCGATTATCAGTCAACATCTCTTCCATTTCGTCTAACCTTTGGCCAAATTGGCCCGAAAAAGAATAGATATCGTCCAGTAGTCCTAAACACATGTCCTGGCTTACACCCCCGGGTCGAAAATAACTTGCATGCATACGAGCACCACTAACTCTTTCGTAAAACTCCATTAGTTTTTCTCTTTCTTCAAATGACCACAAAAACGGAGTCATAGCACCAACATCCATAGCGTGACAACCCACCGCCAACAAGTGGTTTAATATCCGCGTTATTTCAGCAAAAAGAACTCTAATATATTGCGCACGCTTTGGTATACTTACACGTAATAAATTTTCAACGGCCAAAACATAGGTATGTTCTTGACACATCATTGACACATAATCCAAACGATCAAAATACGGTAAGGCTTGAACAAAAGTTTTGGCCTCAATTAATTTTTCAGTACCCCTATGTAGTAATCCTATGTGGGGATCCGCCCGCTGTACCACCTCACCATTTAATTCTAAAATTAGACGAAGAACCCCATGTGCTGCTGGGTGCTGAGGCCCAAAATTTATTGTAAAATGCTTTAGCTTTTTTTCAAAATTTTTCTTTTTTAATACCATAAAATCCAACAATAAAATTAGCGTCAGCAGGATTTGAACCTACGACTTCCAGGGCATGAGCCTGGTGAGCTAACCTAACTGCTCTATAACGCAAACTTTTTATTTACACATAATTAAAATTTTAAAGAGCCATGGTTCCCAGAAAAACTAGTATGTGTGGCTACCTAGACGAGGACACTCGAATTCGATAAGGGTTCGGGTATAAATCTAGGCATAGAAACAAATTTCTTAATGCATGTATATTCCAGCCGCAGGTTCCCCTACGACTACCTTGTTACGACTTCATCCCAGTTGTCTACCTGTCCTTTAAAAGAAACTTCCTTGTTTGCTTCCTATGATATTTTTTATTTTATATCATTTGTGATGAAGCTCAAAAGGTTTATTCCAAAATCTTCTAGCCAAGTTAACTCCCAGGACGTGACGGGCGGTGTGTGCAAGGCCCAGTGACATATTCACCGCGACATCCTGATCCGCGATTACTAGTGATTCCAACTTCATAAGGGCGAGTTGCAGCCCTCAATCCGAACTAAGGAAAGATTTAAAGATTGGCTTTGAATTACGTCTTTGCAACTTATTGTTCTTCCCATTGTAGCACGTGTGTAGCCCAGTTCATAAGGGCCATGAGGACTTGACCTCATCCCCACCTTCCTCCCGCTTATGGCTGGCCGTCTCCGTTAAGTTTTCATCTAAATCAAAGATAAAAACATAAAAAAGATAAGGGTTACGCTCAGTTACAGGAATTAACCGTACATCTCACGACACGAGCTGACGACAGCCATGCAACACCTGAAAGTCCCAAAATTCAAAACGTCTCCGTAAGAATGACAGACTTACTAGAACTGGTAAGGTTGCGCGCGTATTATCGCATTAAACCACATGCTCCACCACTTGTTTGAACCCCCGCCAATTCCGTTGATTTTTAAGCTTGCGCTCGTACTCCTCAGGCGGAATGCTTAATGCCTTAGCTATAGCTTCTAATAACCTAAAAACTAGCATTCATCGTTGACAGCATAGACTACCAGGGTCTCAAATCCTGTTCGCTACCTATGCCTTCGTCCCCTCAGCGTCAGTGCTGAACTAGATAATCGCTTTCGCATTTGATGTTCCTTTCCACTTCTATGGATTTTACCCCTCGTTGAAAAATTCCATTATCCTTTATCAGACTCAAGCTCTCCTGTATTAAAGGCCTTTCTTTAGTTTAGCTAAAGTATTTGACCTATAACATTACAAAGAGCAACCTACGGACCCTTTACGCCCAGTTATGACGAATAAGGCTAGCCCCCTTCGTATTACCGCGACTGCTGGCACGAAGTTAGTCGGGACTTATTCTTAACTTAATGTCATTATCCTCAGTTAAAAAAGAGGTTTACAACCTAAGCCTTCAATCCCTCACCAAGCCTTGCTGGATCAAGCTTTCGCTCATTGTCCAATATTCCTTACTGCTGCCTTCAAATGAAACCTGGGCCTTGTCTCAGTCCCAGTGTGATTGATCGTCCTCACAGACCAACTAAGCATCTTTGGCTCGGTAGGCTTAACCCGACCGACTACCTAATACTAAGCCTAACCATCTTTAACCGGCGTACCTTTTATAGTTTATTTGGCATTTTTCCAATTATTTCTCCCCTGAGGGATAGAATTATTCCAAAGTTAAAGGTAGATATTGGCTTTTTACTCACCCGTACGCTATGGCACGAAACCATTCAACTCGCATGTATTCAAGCAGGCTTATAGCCTTCACTCTGAGCTAGGATCAAACTCAATTTATTTAACTACCTAAAATTAGACAACTTATTGTAATTCCACCTCCTTGTTTTAAAAATAAATACGCATATAGTAGGGGGTAAAGATCCTCAACTGACACTTAATTTTAATTATGCCTTATCTTAGTATTGTGGGTAAATTGATTAAATATAAGTCATTTTTGTACATCATGTAAAAATTAATAATCTTATATCTATTTGTTAAATCGCAAAACAAAACTTGCAATTTCTGTTTGTTCTTTAGGACCCTTACCAGTCCACACAAAATGATTTACAACGTCTAAATAAGTTATTGATTTAAATACTTCCGGTGAAACCTCATCCCCATAAGCAAAGCAAAAACTACCGTCCGACAAAATATTACCTAATAATTTTCGTTTAACTTTTAGTTTCATTAATAAATTTAGGACAAGGTGGGATTCGAACCCACGACAGTTTGTCTGCGTCAGTTTTCAAAACTGATACCATAAACCACTCGGTCACTTATCCCTGTGCAGTAAAACTCTAGTGCGATAATTTATTTGAAACTTTTACTTTACATTTAACTTCGTTTAAAAAAGTCAATATGTGCACACATGCTAAAATATTAGAAGGTTTACTGCTTTCTATACAAAAGTACGCCCGATGTTCACGTTTCTCAAATTGATCTTTAGACCTTTTATTTCCTAAGGGTGACCTTAGCAATGTAAACCTTTTAATATTAATAGATAATCCTCTATACTTTTGAAAAAAAGGAAACAAAAAAAATAATAGTTTTAAACTTTTGATATTTGCGGATAAAGACCAAACTTCACACTTGTAAACGAAATTGCCAGAAAAGCTCATTAGGTAACACAGGATTCGAACCTGCGAAAACATATACGGTTGATACGATATAACCAAGTTACCCTTTTAATATTTGGAGATAGAGAGACTTGAACCCTCAACTTTATGCTTGCAAAGCACACACTCTACCAATTAAGTTATATCCCCTGTTATCTAATTAATTATTTAACCATCGAAAAAGACGGGACTTGAACCCGCGACCATTGGTATGACAAACCAGCACTCTACCATCTGAGTTACTTTTTCGTTATTATTATTATAGAAAGGAGATGGTGGGATTCGAACCCACGCTACATTAAAAAAAATATAGATTGATTTAGCAAACCAAGGCTATCAGCCACTCAGCCACATCTCCTAGAGAGTTTATACAAACTTTTAAATATTAACGCGACTCTTCTGTAATTCTTAAATTCTTATTTCTCGATTTAAGACTAAACGCCAAAGAAGGCAGCATAAAACGTAAAATTATAAAATAAAAATTAAAAACAATTAGGACTAACCAAAAAACTTGATTAAAAAAAGTTATAATATCGAATTGAGGCATATATCTATATATTAATAATGCAGGTAATATAAATTATTATGTGCTATAAAACAACAAAAAGGTAAAAACTTTACCAAGAAGCCTTACGCACTCCCAGAAATAAACCTCGAGACGCTAAGCGCCGAAATTCCAATCTAGACAATTTGTATAAATTAATAACAGAGCGAGATCGTTGTGTTTCAACACATCTATTTTTAACTCTGCATAAGCAACTTTGCCGGGGTAACCTTGATTTTTCTAACTGAGCCCACCAACGCAAAGAAATATTTAAGTTTTGATTAGCCGCCACAACATTAAGAGCTTTACGCTTGGCCTCATGTAAAAAAAATAAATTACGCCTTTTATAATCCCTATTTTTCATTCCCAATCTAAACTACCTATTTGCCAAGCGTATATAAATCCGACAACAAGTTCAAAAAGAAAATCAATTACAGACCAATAACCCACTGTAGGCAACTGACTTAAAGAAGCGGCCCAAGGAAAAATAAAAACCGTTTCTATATCAAAAAGCAGAAAAAGAATAGCTACAAGATAAAAACGAACATCAAATGCGTTACGAGCATCCTCGTAAGGGTCAAATCCGCACTCATATGAAAATAATTTTTCATTGTCTGATTCAGCTAAAGCTAACGTATAGGAAGCTCCAAAGATAATAGAAGCCAATATAAGACTAAAACATAAATAAATTAAAGCTGGGGAATACTCTCGCAAAAAAAACATAACACTATTAATTAAAACTAGACCAACATACCGGACAAAGCTCAATAACTCCACCCGACGTTTCTGTTTTAAGTACATTTTCTTTAAACATACCAATTTCAGAATTACCTCCGCGGTTAGAAGTACCTATTATATCACTACCGCCAATCAAAGAAGTATACCGAACACAACGAGTGCAAACTATACAACGCCTCAAAACTGTTTTTATAAGGCTACCCCAAAAAGTATCGCCTAATGATTTTTTAAAAAAAAAAAACCTTCCCCGATCTGAGCCATAATTAAAGCTTTGCTCTTGAAGCTCACACTCACCACCTTGATCGCAGACGGGACAATCCAGTGGATGATGCAAAAGCAAAAATTCCATAACGAATTCTTGCGCCTTGTGCACTAAAGCCGTGTTAGTAAATATTCTCATATTTGGCATAAAAGGTAAAGCACAAGATGCTTGAGGTTTCGGAGAATTACCAACCTCTACAAGGCACATTCTACAATTACCTGCAATAAAAAGTTTATCGTGGTAACAAAATCTAGGTATTTTAACACCAGCAGCTTCGCATGCTTGAATAACAGTAGATCCTTTTTTTACCCATATTAAAAGTTCATTTATAGTAATGTTAATCATTTTAAAAGACACTTTCTAAATTACGAAAATTTAAAGAATCAGTTAAAGACTTATCCTTAATCATAAAAATAGCGTTTTTTGACTCTCTACCTAATTGTTTATGTAAAGAGTCCGGGCAATTTTTTTGAAGTGTTAAACTAATAGCTCCAACCATAGCTATTAAAAGAACAACTCCTGCAATTATTAATAAAATGGCATGGGTAGAATACAAGAGATAACTAGGATCATTCAAGGCAGAGGAAGAATCAAAATTAACAAACCACGTGGCATTACTTAAAAAAGAACCATTTGTAACATTATTATAAAAACATAAATAAAAAAAATCAGAAAGATCTTTATCGAATAAAGTATTGATCGTTGTTTTTAAACTATCTTCACCATGCATTAGGTTGAAAGATACTAAAAAACATATAATTCTTGTAGCCCCTAATTTTAACAATAGAAGCAAATCATAAGAATTTCCTACAAAAAAAATACCTAAAAAAAAAAGAAAACTACCAATATAAAAAACCCGTCTTTGTCCAGAAGACCACACAGTTTCAATAGCTTTAACATCTAACATCATAACAACAAATAACACTAAAACGGCTATAGCACCGGCATAAACCAAAAGAAACAATAAAGCCATGAATTCTACACCTAATAGAAAAGAAATGGCTGATCCTAAAAAAAAAAGTAAAACTAAATAGAGGCCGCTGTATACAGGATTTTGTGTGCTAGTAACTTTAACACCCAAACCCGCCCCAAGAATCATAAGGAGTATAAAAATTATAGGGTCAACCATAATATAGAGAATAAAAGCAACACCCCAATTCGCAAAGAAGGAAAACCAACTAAAAACCACAATCCAAATAAAAGATTACCCCAAACAAAAATTACTAAATAATGATATAAATATCCCGAATGCCACACACGTGCCTGTTGCACTTGACCTATCAATACATTTGACAAACCAAAAGGACCTAGACTCTCAATGAGACCACGATCAATGGATTTGTAAGTAAAATGATATCCGAAATCAAGTATATTTTGGCTTATAAACTCATTGTAAATCTTATCAAAAAACCACTTTCGGCTTAAAAAAGTGTAAAACTTACGCCCTACTATAGAGGTTTTCCAAAAATACATATTGTAGTTATAATAGCGATATAGTATAAACGATATGATACCACCAGCGATACTAAAACACAATGGGAGAATTTTTGCAAAAGTTGACATAAATTCAGCATCAATTAAACTTAAATTAGAGGGTAGACAAAATAAAGAACTACCCCAAAAGTCAGTACCTAATCCTATAAACAAATCACGACTAAAATACCCAATAAAGATGCTGGGTATGGCCAATAAACCCAATACAAGACTTATAGCCTTACCCCCCTCTGAAGCTGAAAGTAATAATTTACGACTACCATTAGGTTCTACTAGAAAGCATAAGGCAATTAATCTAATTGAATAAAAAGCTGTACAAAAAGCAGCAAAACTACCCAACCAATAGCTGAAATGGGAAGGTACTGAATAACCCGCATATGCTATTTCAAGAATAACATCTTTCGAGTAAAATCCTGTCAAAAAAGGCATCCCCATTAAAGCTAATGAACCAATTACCATCATAGCATAAGTAAAAGGTAATAAACGGCGCAAACCACCCATTTTTCTCATATCTTGTTCGTCTCCAACGGCATGTATAACAGAACCAGCACTAAGAAAAAGAAGAGCCTTGAAAAAAGCATGATTGGCTAAATGAAAAATAGCAACTGAATAATTGGACAAACCGCAGGCAAATACCATATAGCCTAGCTGACTGCAGGTAGAATAAGCAATAACTCGTTTAAGGTCATTTTGGACCAAAGCCGTAGTGGCTGCAAAAAAAGCAGTCATACCACCTACTACGCTTATTAACACAAGAGCTCCCGAACAATATTCTAAGAGAGGGGAACACCGGGCTAATAGGAAAACACCAGCTGTAACCATTGTGGCAGCGTGAATAAGAGCTGAAACAGGTGTGGGGCCTTCCATCGCATCAGGCAACCAAGTATGTAAACCCAGCTGAGCAGATTTACCAACAGCACCAATAAATAAAAGAACCCCTATTAGATCTAAAGCCCCAAATTTTATATTTAAAAAAGATAAAGTACAGAACGTTAATTGAGGAGAAAAAGAAAAAACGGTGGCGTAATCGACGGCACCAAAACAGATAAAAATAGTAAAAATACCTAAAGCTAAGCCAAAATCCCCAATTCTATTAACTATCATGGCTTTTATAGCGGCTTTATTAGCCTGTATTCGAGTAAACCAAAAATTAATAAGTAGATAGGAACAAAGACCTACACCCTCCCACCCAACGAACATTTGAACAAAATTATCAGCAGTTACCAATATTAACATAAAAAATGTGAACAATGACAAATAACTCACAAAACGTGGCAGATGCGGATCTTCCCCCATATATTCTGTAGAATATATGTGAACCAAAGTCGAAATAAAGGTAACAACAATAAGCATAACGACAGTTAAACTATCAAAACAAAAAGCCCACTCAACATAAAAAGAGTCTGATTCTAACCAAGTCATTAAAGATAGGTAAGTTGAACTTCCTGCTAATCCTACTTCGTAGAACGACAAACAGCTTAAACAAAAAGTTAAACCCACACAAAACACAGTAATAAAACAAGAACCAGATGCCCCGATAAAACCTCCAAAAAACCCTGCTATAATAGAACCTAAAAGGGGTAAAAAAACTATGTTTAAATACATTCTAGTTCTTTACGGGCCTTGAACCCGCACCTTTATCTCATAAAGACAATATCCTAACCATTAGACGAAAAGAACTTAAGGTTACCAACAAACAACCTATATAAATCTTCTACTAAATTATTTACATCCACCAGTCAACCCACACTAAATTCGAAACTGATGCATGCATTGCAGAAAAAAAAATATTTGGGTATAAACCCATAAAAAGTGTTCCGAACAGCAATGGTGAAAAGACTACAAATTCCCTGTAGTTCAGATCACAACCTACAAGTTTAATATTACCATAAGCTATTCTATTAAACAGCCAAAGGGAATAAACCCCCCCTAAAATCATAGATGTAGCAGCAAAAAAACACGCCGTCGTATTAGCTTCAAAAGCTGACACCAACAGAAGAAATTCCCCAACAAAACTAGAGGTTCCAGGCAAACCTAGATTAGCCATCGTAAAAAAAAGAAAAATTATTACGAATATTGGCATTGTGTGCGTTAACCCTCCGTAATAATTAACACCCCTCGTATGCCACCTATCATAGAGTACTCCAATTATAAGAAATAATGCTGAAGAAACAAAACCGTGACTCAGACTTTGTAATATCGCGGCTTCTACCCCGATTACCGTGCCGCTAAACAAACCTATCATAACTAAATTCATATGAGCAACCGATGTGTATGCAATTAGCCGTTTTAAATCCGTTTGACGAATAGCCGTTAAAGATGTGTATACTATACCTAAAACACTTAGAGTAAAAACAAACGGAGTAAAGTATGCGCATGCATGAGGGAAAAGACCCAATGAGAAACGTAAAAAGCCATAAGACCCTAATTTTAACAGAATACCTGCTAAAATAACCGAACCTGCTGTAGGTGCTTCCACATGAGCTTCCGGTAACCAAATGTGGACTGGCAACATCGGTACTTTAGCCGCGAAAGAAGCAAAAAAAGCTAACCACAACCACCTTTGATTATAATTAGAAAACTTCGTAATTGATAATACTTCGTAACTAGTACTGCCTACAGACAGGTATATATACACAACTCCTATAAGCATAAACAAAGATCCCAATAGGGTGTATAAAAAAAACATATAAGCAGCTCTTATTTTACGTTGTCGTGAGCCATATATACCTATAACCAAAAACATTGGTATTAAAACAGCTTCAAAGAATATATAAAAAAATAAAAGATCTAAACTTGTAAACACCAAAAGCAAAACTAATTCCATACTTAAAAAACTAATGAGATAAATTTTTAAATCCCCTTTTTCAAAAGTCCATGAAGCTAAAAGGCATAAAGGAAAAATTAGTGTAGTTAACAAAATAAAAAATAAAGAAATACCATCAACACCTAAAACCAAATTTATATTTGAGACAGGCAACCACAAATTATTAACGACAAATTGAAATTTAGGTGTTGAATGATCAAAACCCAACCACAAAAAGAGGGATAAGATAAAAACCAATGCGGTAATAAACAGAGAAAATTGTCGGAGCAACAATCGTTGCTCGGCGGGTATAATAATTAAACCAAAAACACCAATAATTAGAAGCAAAAACAAAGAATTTAAGAGCATAACCTTTTTCCTACCCAAGTTAAATAATCATCTTGGTTGACCGCCTGTACCACAATAGGCATAAAACCATGGTTCACACCACAGATTTCACTACATTGACCGTAAAACACACCCTCCCTTTTTACAAAGAGAAAGACTTGATTCAATCGACCGGGACACGCATCTACTTTTACTCCTAGACTAGGAACTGCCCAAGAATGTAAAACATCAGCCGAAGTAACCAAAACACGTATATGGGTGTTAATAGGAACAAAAAGACGATTATCTACCTCTAACAGACGAAAAACTTTACCGGCTTTCCCCACACTATGTGCCTTCGGTATAACTAAATCATCTTCTCCAATCAGATACGAGTCAAAATTTATACGTTGACGTTCAAGACCCTCCCCATCATCAGACGGTTCTTTAATAAGATCTAAAATTAAATTAATTTCTTCTTTTAAAGTTTGATAAATACTCGAGTCCTCCTCAGTTATTGTAACCAATAATTTATACAGGAAATCTTTTAACTTATCAATATCAGTTTCGTCTAAAGTATAAACCGTATCTTTAAGCATTTGTAAAATATCAATTAAAAGATTAGTTTGGTTCGAATCCATTTGTTTTTCTTCAAACGCGTCTAAGGCTTCCTTAATACTTTTATAAGACTTATTATTTGAATCATTCTCGCCGATGCTATCTTCAGAATTACCAGATGATCCTAAATCGGTTTCGATTGCGGAATTACCTGAAGAAGTTTTAGCATTATTAATATACATCAAAACTAAGGCATCCCTGTCAATCCGACTGTTGTTTTCTTCAGCGATTTTTTCAAGAAAAGAATAAAATAACTTTAAATTTTCCAAATCAGCTTTTGATTGCAATGAAAGAATACGCAACTTGGCTGCTAGAATATCGGGATTTCCCTTTATATCAAGTAGCATTAAATCAGACAAGAAATCTTTAAAAGATTTAATATGATAGTCAACATCATCCCGAACCGTTTTAGAGAAAACATCTAGCACATCTATAGACGACATTTGTGCTACCGGGTTGGCAGAACAAACTTTCTTTAATTGACATTCAATATTTTTTATTAGAGTTTTTATTTTCTCTGAATTATCAATAAGATCATTATAATCTCTTTCTGCAATATCTACCTCATGTTTAATTTTATTAATAGAAAAATCGATATAGCGAGTGTAAATATCCTCATCGTCATTAAATTCATTTATAAGCTTTAATTTTAATTGATCTGCCTCATCACCTGATTGTAATCGTTTTAAATCCGATGAAATTTTATCATTCAAGATATGACCTAATTTACCTCTAGATAAAAGTTTCTTATCTGCCGCTTTTAAGATGCAACTTTCTAACGCCAAAATATTTTTTTCATCGCGAAAACTTCCTGAATCCAACACAGGTAAACTAACATCTCGGGAAAAGTGCAAGGATGTTTTACTATTTTCCAGATCAGCTTGTATCGTGCTTTCAATACTATTACAAAGATAAAGTAGAGCCTCATTCATAATACCTTTGGCCTCTTCAAGCGCAAACTTACCGTATCTTAGTTTATTTTCGTATTCCAGCAAGTCAGTTTTGTGGCGATCCCAAGTAAAATTATCAAAATATGTTTCAGAAACCTTAAGTCGACTAATCTTTTCCCTGTGTTCAACAAAATCGGTACCTGCTAAGGATTTACCAACATCTTCGGCATGACCTCCGGCTATTTCTAATCTATCATTGATTTTTGTTAACTCTTCACTAATTTTGATAATTCGCTCTTTAGCCCTACAAAATTCATCTTTAGCCAAATCAAATCCTTTTAAAGACCTACCACCAATCTGACCTAAATTATGATCTTTTAAATCGACGGCATTAATATCAAAGTCAGTCTTTAAACCCAAATAACCTAAAAATTCAATGTTTTTTTTACAAAAATAGTCTTTTAATTTATTAAAAGTTAAAACCGCTTTTTCCAATTTTTTTTGATTCAACTCAAAAACAGAGTGGGCATATTCAAATTTACTGAGAGCCCTGCTTAAAACTTCTCCAGCCTCATCTGATCTTAAAAATGGAACCCCTAATTTGTCGCCTAACGAGTTGAATTCTAACTCGGCACTTCTTGCTACGATATTAGGATTGGCTAAATCCTTTGGACTTAAACCAATACATAACACATCAAACACAGAAGAGTCACCCTCAAATTCTTGCTCTGCCTTCAATAACTTTGCTTTAAGAATATCTAAATTTTCTTTAGTTTTTAGTCTTAACTTTTCGTCCCAGCCATCAAATCCATCTTTAAGAAGAGTATTAGGTCTTTTAAAAGACGAATTAAACTCGGATAATTCTGTTCTAGCTTTAATTACTGCTGCAGTAGATTTATTAAGTTTAGCCGCAGCTAAATCCACACGAGCCAGTTTAAAATCGGATTTCACGCTATTTAGATATAAACCCGCCTCATGCAATTCTTTCTTGGCATTTTCCCATTCTACTTTAAGATCGTTTAATTTAGAATCTGCCATACATATTTTTTCTTCATGTATTTTAGAATTAAATTCCGAATTAAAGGGGATCTGAATATCGTGTGTGTTTTTTTCTTCCTTATTATTTTCTATATAGTCCAACCAATCTTTTAAATTTTTAACACGCTTTTGAACCAAATCCAGATTTTCTTTAGTAACTTTTGGTACTAATTCAAAATCGGAATATTCATATGACCAATACCATTGGTGACCCACTACTTTTATTGTCAAACTGGGATCGATAACTTCTTCCATCGCATAAAGCAAATTGTATGAAGGAACACTAATAATCATCAAAATACCAGCTGGAACAATTGTCCAAACAATTTCAAGTAAAGTGGAATGATTAAAGCTTGCAGGCTCCGGATTAACTGATTCATTGAATAGGGTTAGGCATTGATAAAGTAACCACCCGACAAAACAAGCAATAAGTAGCATGAAGGTCATTAATAAACCATTAAAAGAAATAATACCCTCCATAATTGGAGTAGCAGGATCTTGAAAACCAACCTGCCATGGATGAGGTGCGTCCATATACGCTATATTATAGGGTTTAAATACAGAAAAAGCAAATAATAAATAAATAAATAAAGTATAAGTTTTTTTTAAAATGTTCATGAGACACGTGTATAATTAATATTAGCCTATTTTCGAAATATCTTTGGAGTTTAAATAATCAACCGACTTCACTTTGTAACTTGGAACGGGGGCTAAATGGTTTGAACAACGTCTATTTGGACTACCTATCTTGATAGCATGCAACATTAAAAGTTTTTCTAACCACCCAACAAACAAACCACCAAAAATAAAAAAAGAAAAATATCCAACCGATACCGCAATACCAACAAATCTAAAGTAATCATCAACGGGAGTAGTGCCCGCCCAACCTAACAGACAAAAATCTGCAACAAAAATCCAAAAAACTACCGCATAAACAGGCCTAAAGTTACCACTTCGCAATATCGAAGTATTTAACAATGGGTACAAAAATAACATTACGATAGCACCCCCCATTGCAAGAATACCTCCGACCTTATTTGGTATTACTCTTAAAATAGCGTAAAAGGGTAGGAAGTACCACTCCGGTACAATATGGGCTGGAGTGCTGTAAGGATCAGCCTCTAAATAATTATCAGGTTCTCCTAATGCATTGGGGAAGTAAAAAATAAAAATAGACAAAGAAAACAATAATGCGAAAAAAGCAACCAAATCTTTTACATAAATATATGGGTAAAAATTAATGTTTGCTACTTTCGTTTTTATACCTAAAGGGTTGTTAGAACCATCTTTATGTAACAAACCTAAATGAACAAACACCATACCGGTAATTAAAAATGGTAACAAGTAGTGTAAACTATAAAAACGATTTAATGTAGGATTGCCCACAGTAAAACCGCCCCATATCCACATAACGACTTCTTTCCCTATAACAGGAATAATAGAAAAAAAACTTGTAATAACGGTAGCCCCCCAAAAGCTCATTTGACCCCAAGGTAAAACATAACCAATAAAGGCAGTAGCCATCATTAAAACATAAATAAGAGTACCAGACCACCATAAATGTTGGCGGGGTTCCATATAGGAACCATAATACAAACCTCTAAAAATATGAGCATAAACAAGCATAAAGAAAAAAGAAGCTCCGTTTGCATGCATATATCGGATTAACCAACCGCTTTTTACATCTCGCATAATGTGTTCTACACTAGAAAATGCATAATGTGTTTCACTCGCGTAATGCATTGCTAGGAAAGCCCCGCTAAGTATTTGAATAAGCAGACAAAACCCCGCGGTTGATCCAAAGCTCCAATTATAATTTAAATTCATGGCCGTCGGATAATCAATTATATGAGAATCTACCCAACTAAGTATCGCGTTTAAATTCCATCTCGTCATAAAATAATATTATTATATCAGCTTTTTTTCAGTCTGAGACCAAGGTGTGTGAAAATCAAACGAACGAAATTCTTGCGTCAATTCAATAGGCTCACAAACGACAACTCTTTGGTCTTCATCATAACGCAATTCAAAATAACCACTCAATGGAAAGTCTTTTCTAAGAGGATGACCTTCAAACCCATAATCTGTAAGAATTCTACGCAAATCCGGATGTCCCGAAAAAAATACACCAAACAAATCCCAAATTTCTCGCTCCCACCAATTCGCTGAAGGAAATATATCAACAACAGACGGAAGAGGATTTATCTCGTCGGTGCAGGTTTTAATCCTAATTCTAGAATTAGATCTAATATTTAAAAGCTCATAAACTACCTCAAAACGTTCCTCTCTATCCGGATAATCCACACCAGAGATAGACGTAAGCAAGTGAAAATTACTATTACTATGATGGTGTAAAAATGTTAATGTAGCCAACAAATATTTTTTAGACACATTAATAACAATCTCATGTCCAAACACCTCAAATGCTTGAACAGGTAAAAGTCGCGTAAGACTATTCACGTATATAATCAGGGAGTTCAACATCATCTAACAAAATTAACGTTTCAAACGGAATTTATGCAACTACTGCAATTACTTTGATAATTATTTAATAGAGCTACATAAAAACTCATTAATAAAATAATCTCTTATGGGAATTGAACCCACATATCTGCCGTGAAAAGGCAACGTCCTAACCATTAGACCAAAGAGACTACAAATCATAGCCCTAAGAAATTAACATTACACTTGGGCCTAGATCGGATTGAACGACCGACTTTACGCTTATCAGGCGTACACTCTACCACTGAGTTATAGGCCCTAGAGCCCTATTAAAAGATAAAGCTCTTTATTATAAACAAAAAAGCTTTAATAATTTTTTAATTATAGTTTAGACACTCTTTGATTGAATCGCTGGAAAAGCAAGACCCCTATCCTTCACCCAAGGATTAGCATCTTCACTGTGCCCTTGGGTTAATGTCAAATAAACGACATAAAAGAAAAATAATGAAGCTACTGAAGAAAGAATTGACCCAAAAGAGGCTATACTATTCCAACCGGCATAAGAGTCTGGATAATCTGGAATACGACGAGGCATGCCGGCCAACCCTAAAAAATGCATAGGAAAAAATGTTAGATTTACCCCAATAAACATAAGCCAAAAATGAATTTGACCTAAAATCTCTGGATAACCCAAACCAGTCATTTTTCCAACCCAAAAATAAAAAGCACCAAACATCGTAAAAGCAGCGCCCATACTTAAAACATAATGAAAATGCGCAACCACATAATAGGTGTCATGAAGAGCAATATCTACACCGGAATTAGCCAAAACCACACCGGTCAACCCTCCAATTGTAAATAAAAAAAGGAAACCTATAGAAAATAGCATCGGTGTCTTAAGACGTATCGACCCCCCCCACATTGTGGCTATCCAACTAAAAATCTTAATACCCGTAGGAACAGCAATTATCATCGTAGCCGCAGTAAAATAAGCTCGGGTATCAATATCTAAACCTACTGTAAACATGTGATGAGCCCAAACAATAAAACCTAAAATACCAATAGATAACATAGCATAAACCATACCTAAATAACCAAAAACCGGCTTTCTTGAAAAGGTAGCCAAAATGTGACTAACTATACCAAACCCAGGTAAAATGAGAATATACACCTCGGGATGTCCAAAAAACCAAAACAAATGCTGATAAAGAACGGGGTCGCCACCACCCGCCGGATCAAAAAACGTCGTGTTAAAATTCCGGTCCGTTAAAAGCATAGTGATGCCCCCAGCTAAAACCGGAAGAGATAATAAGAGTAAAAATGCTGTTATTAGTACAGACCACACAAATAAAGGTAAACGGTGCATGCCCATACCAGGAGCTCGCATATTAAAAATGGTTGTTATGAAATTAATAGCACCCAAAATCGAAGCTGCACCTGATAAATGCAAACTGAAAATAGCTAGATCCACTGATGGTCCCGAATGGGCTTGAATACCACTTAATGGGGGGTAAACGGTCCACCCTGTACCTGCTCCGGCCTCCACTAATGACGACGCTAAAAGAAGTATTAAAGACGGCGGTAATAACCAAAAGCTTATATTATTCATTCGAGGAAACGCCATATCTGGAGCACCTATCATTAAAGGAACAAACCAATTACCGAACCCCCCTATAAGAACAGGCATAACCATAAAAAAAATCATTAAAAAAGCGTGAGCCGTTACAATAACATTATATAACTGGTAATTACCTCCCAAAAACATATTACCCGGACTTGCAAGTTGTAACCTTATAAGAACAGACATCGCTGTTCCTAAAACACCAGAAAAAGCCCCAAATATTAAATATAAAGTACCGATATCTTTGTGATTTGTAGAAAAAAACCACCTAGTAAAGAAACCACTCAATGCTGAGTTAGAAACCGACGGAATAAAACTTTGCCATGAAGGTTTTGATTCTTGAGTAAAAGACATTTTTTTAAACCATTAATCCTATAGATATTTTATATGTTAATAGATAAAATAAATTAGGACTCAACATAAAAAATATAACGACCCATCCGATTAAAACTACACAAAAAGCAGCACCTTTTGTCAATGGCGTAAAATAAAACCAATTTTCTGCTTTTTCAAAATAAAAAATTTTTATTAACCTAATATAATAAAAAGCCGAAATAACACTAGTTAAAACTGCAAATATTGCTACAAGATAATAAGAAGAATCGATGACACTAACAAAAATATTAAGTTTGGCGAAAAAACCACCCAGAGGAGGAACTCCTGCCAGAGAAAAAATCATAAGGGCAATACCTAACCCAAAAATTGGATTGGAACGCACTAACCCAATTACATCCGAAAAAGTTAAAAAACTATTATCAGATGTTAAATCTAAGTGAAGGACATAAATCCATAAAAAAATAGCAGTTAACATATAAATAAAGAGATAAAATAAAACACTTTGAACTCCCTCTATACTCCCAGACGCTAAACCCAAACACAAAAAACCAACATGCCCCACACTACTAAAAGCAAGAAGCCTTTTAATTTTGGTTTCACCTAAACCACACACACAACCAATAAAAAGACTGAAAAGACCACATAGAGAAAAGAAGTCCTCCCATAATACCGGAAACATACCCCAAAAACTTGTGTAAACCAAACGCAACACAACAACAACTATACCAAGTTTAGGAACAGATGCAAAAATAAGACTAACAATAGTAGGAGCCCCCTCATACACATCTGCTATCCACATGTGATAAGGAGCTGACCCTAATTTAAATAATAGCGCTGAAATTAAACAGATTAAACCTAAATACAATAACGGGGAACATCCCGTAAGATTTTCCGTCAACAGGCTGAGAGATCCTAAATTAGTGGTACCCAGGGAAAAATAAATTAACGATGCACCAAACAAAAAAAAAACCGAAGCAACCGAACCAAGAATAAAATATTTTAACCCCGCTTCGGCAGAAAAATATGAATTTTTCTTCCAAGTGGCCAAAGCGTAAAAAATAAGCGACATAAACTCCATATTTAAATAAATAGAAAGAAGATCATACGAAGAAATTAATAGGCACAAGCTCAAGCAAATGCTAATAATAAAAAAAAAAAATTCAAAAGCCCGAAACCGAACCGAAAACATGTAGGCTTCACCGACAGAAACACAGATAAGCAAACCTAAAACAACAAATAATTTTAACCATATCGACAAGTGATCCGTAATAAAAATTGAATTCCATAACGTCTGAGATTCAATAGGATTATTAACAACTAAAAGAACGCTTATAAATAAAATTATTGAAGTTAACCTAACCATACTCGGTGTTAAATAGGTATAAAGTGCCGCCGCGGATGAACCTAAAAAACTTCCATGCATAAGAACAACTAAAATAGAAATTGCAAGAAAAAGCTCCGGCAAAAAAGCTACAGTGTCATTTTGAAATATTAAAGCAAATTTCATGACTTACATCTTATAGGATTTGAACCTATGACTCACGATTTAGAAGACCGTTGCTCTATCCACTGAGCTAAAAATGCTTTTAATATACGCCTTATTGTTATTATAATCAACTATTGTGACTAATGAAGAACCACAGCGTCATTTATATAAATACAACTTAAAATTGTAAACACATAAGCTTGAATCAAGGCAACGGCCAACTCAAGACCAAAAAGAATAATCAAAACTAACAAAGGCACCACGTGTGCTATTAGCAGTAATCCACCACTCCCCATCATAGCCCAAGCAAAACCAGCAATTACTTTTAGTAGAGTGTGACCTGCCATCATGTTGGCAAAAAGACGAACAGCTAAACTCAGAGGTTTAAATATATAAGAAACTATTTCTATTGGAACTAATAAAAATGCTAAAGGCAACGAGGTCCCTCCTGGAAGAAATAAACTCAACATGTGAAATCCGTGTGTTGAAGCACATATAAAAACTACCCCTATAAACACACCAAGAGCCAAAACCATTGTTTGAATCAAATGACTCGTTATAGTAAATGAATAAGGCACAAGACCCGACACATTAGAAATCAAAATAAAACTAAATATCATAAAAATAAACGGAAAGTATTTTTGTCCCTGTGGACCAATACTATCCCATATTAAACCCGCGGTAGTTAAATAAAGACCTTCTAAAACCAATTGCCAACGACTAGGAAAACAGCTTAAACCAAAAACAGAAAGACAATAATAAACAAATAAAATAAAACCTAAACTAAAAATCGTTGTAATCATTGCGTTAGTTATCGATAAGTCAAATAAACCAATACCTAAATTAACAAATGGAAGTATTTGAAATTGCTCTAAAGGACTAAAAAACATAAGTAATGATAATATTAAAAAGTATACCAATAAACCCTATAATTTATCGAAGTGCGCACCTACTATAGTATTACGTAAAAAATACAAGAGTTTACAAACTTAATTATGAGTCCGCTTATACACACACCAAACTATGTAAACGCTACAATAATTAATTCTATTGCATTTGCTAAATTCTTACAACCAAAGATTATATTAATAATATTCTATAAATATAGAGCTATCCATGCCAAACGATAGTGAATAAATTATTACACTATCACATTAAAGCCCCACCAATAAATAGTCAAAAAAAGAAATAACCAAACAACATCAACAAAATGCCAATACCAAGCTGCGGCTTCAAATCCAAAATGTCGCTGACGACTAAAATGGTTTAAATATAACCGAAACGTGCAAACAGATAAAAAAATAGTTCCGATAATAACATGAAAACCGTGAAAACCCGTAGCCATAAAGAAAACAGAACCATAAACACTATCGGACATAGCAAAAGGGGCATTAACGTACTCAAAGCCCTGTAATCCTGTAAAAATAACTGCAAATACTATTGTTACGACTAAACCTAATAAAGCTTCTTTTTTAAAACCTCCAACAATAGCATGATGCGCCCAAGTAACACTTGCACCAGAAGAGAGTAAAATAATAGTATTTAAAAGAGGTAATCCCCAAGGACTAATAGCCTCTATGCCAGCCGGAGGCCAAATACCCCCGATATTAAAAACAGGAGACAAGGAAGAGGTAAAAAAAGCCCAAAAAAAAGCAAAAAAGAACATAACCTCCGAAACAATAAAAAGAATCATCCCCATACGCAAACCCTGTTGAACCGCAACAGTATGTTGTCCTTCAAATGAAGCTTCACGAACCACATCCCTCCACCATGTAAACATAACGTATAGAATTGTAATTAAACCTAAACACAGCAATTGCCCCCCACCGACATAATTATGCATATACAGAACTCCACCAAAAGTTGAACTTAAGCCTCCCAAAGCGGCCACGAAAGGCCATGGGCTTGGATCAACCAAATGAAATGGGTGCCGTTGAACCATCTTAGATTGATCCTTCATTTCGCTAATTTTAAGAAGGGGATAGGATTCGAACCTACGATGGTAAAACCAACAGATTTACAATCTGACACTATTAACCTCTCAGTCACCCCTTCGAATAGTACATTTATTTAAAACCCGAAACTTTTGTCCGTAATTTTTTACGGCGCCTTTTAATCGGGCGACAACCGTTATGCGCTGTTCTCGTTATCAAGACAATAGAATGAATATCTATACCTAATCTACTAAAACTTCGAACGACACCAAATCGACCTTTGCTTGTTCCTGCGACATGGACAATAATTTTTTTATACCCCAAGGAAATTATTTTGCTTCCAAATAATTTACCTAACAACAACCCCCGCGTGTACAAATTTTCTCTCTCATTAAATTCATTCCTGTAATGGGGAACTCTTAAAGAACAACTAGTTTTAATAACGTTACTTTTACAATCCACCAAAGTGCAAAAAATATTACGTTTCGTGCACCGCAAATAAATAGATCCCAACTTAGTAATTCGTGTGTCAGCATTAAAATATCTAACACTACCGGGGTTTTTTGCCCTATTTTTGCTAAAATAAATAAATGATTTAAACAATTTGTCAACAAAATATTGGCTATTAACTCGCATTTATATTAAAATGGGCTCTTTTTTTTGCATTAGTATGTGTACGCTGTCCTCTTACGGGTAAACCTTTTTTATGTCGTAAACCGCGATAGGTCATTATCGCATACAATTTGCGTATTTTATCATTTTGAAAGCGACGAAGGTCAGCACCCACTAGAAGATCCGTATTCTCAACCAAACTTTCTAAAAGTTTACCTTTTTCCGAAGTAACATGAATCCCCCGTGAATCATCACCAAAACCCGCTCTTTTACATAACATTCTAGATTCTGATAATCCAATACCATAAATATGCGACACAGACTGAACCAAAATTTTATTGTCCGGAATAGGAGTACCGATAATAAAAGGCATAACTTATTATCCTAATAATTGAAATATAGTATGGAAAAAAAACAATTTATTGAAAAACCGCTTAAATCTCAAATAAAAACCCGCAAAACATCCAGCGGACGCAATAATAAAGGTCGTATAACTTCTTGGCATCGAGGGGGTAGTCACAAACGATTATATCGAGAAATAGATTTTAAACGAAAACACACACAAGGAATTGTTATCGGGTTGGAATACGACCCAAATAGATCCGCATATTTGGCTCGTATTTTTAATCCCGATAACAAAAAACAAAATTACATACTTGCAACCGCAAACCTACAAAAAGGAGACATAGTAAGATCAAATTCAACGCAGTGGGGGTCAAATAATGCTCATAGTAAAACTCTAGACCGCATACTAACAGGAACCCCAATACATAATATAAGCCTATATCCTGGAGAAAATGGTAAACTACTACGAGCACCCGGTTCCTACGGACACATATTAAAAAAAACAAAAAATTTGGCACAAATACGTTTAAAATCAGGACAATATAGGTGGTTTGATATTAAGACTCAAGCAACTAACGGCATTATTGGTAACACGGAGCATCGTTTTATTAAATTAAAAAAAGCAGGACAAGCCAGGTGGTTAGGACACCGACCCATCGTTCGCGGCGTTGCCATGAATCCCGTAGACCACCCGCATGGTGGGGGTGAGGGAAAAACATCAGGAGGTAGACCATCTGCAACTCCGTGGGGTAAACCTACAAAAGGTGCGACAACACGAAGATTAAAAAAAAATGTCAAGATCTAACTGGAAAACACCTTTTATAGACAAAAGTCTTTTAACAAATTTTAGCAAAAAAAAAAAAAAAAAAATTACCTGGTCTCGACGTTCTACTATTTACCCCGTCTCTGTCGGATTAAAACTATCAATCCATAATGGAAAAAACATGCTCAATCGTAAAATAAAACCTGAAATGGTAGGTCACAAGTTAGGTGAATTTGCACCAACCCGAAAAACCCCACCACAAAAAAAATAAAATGGCACAAAAAGCCCATCCAACAACATTGCGACCAAAAAATACTTTTTATCTAGGGCACACTCATTGGAATAACCCTAGATTTTACTACATCTTGTCTAGAATACACAACTTTATTCAATCATGCTGCTTGGGCACCACGCACTACCTTAATAATATTAAAATTAATAAACATATGGGGTCAATAATAATAACTATCGACCTTATACATCTACACACACGGTCAAAAAAACGCATTAAATCGAGACGATATAAAGAAAATAAACTAAAAATAAAGAAAAAATCGTGGACCTTAGTCGCTAGTAGATTACAAACAGCTACAAAACTAATTCAAGCATTTACTGGAACAAAAAAGGTAATACTAAAGGTTAATAGATTAAAAACGTATACCAGATCCGTACCAAAGCCTACCAGAAGACAAATAGCTTACTACACTAAAAGTTTTCATAACTTCAAATACGACTACGCAAGATATGGTATACAGTTAATGTCACTAGTGCTAAAAAATAAAGCAAATACAGACTGCTTATGCAGGTTTATCGAGCAAAATATCTGTTCCAGACAAAAACGAAAAAGACATTACGAATTTCTTCGATACCTTAAACAAGGATTACATTCATTGCAAAAATATAAGAAAATTAACGGCTTAAAACTCCAAATAAAAGGCAGATTTACCCATAAAGCAAAAGGGCGAAGCCGAACTTGGAAATACCAAATAGGCCAAATGCCTCTTAGCCAATTAAACACCGCAATTGCAGCAGAATATAGACAAACCCAAACGGGATACGGTAGTGTTGGATTAAAAGTTTGGACTTGTAAAAACTCACCCTATGCTATTACAACCTAAAAAAACAAAATATAGAAAATACTTTAAACCCCGGTTATTACCAAAAACTACAAATAAACCAAAAAAACTAAATGAACAAAATTGTTTTGCCCTAATCTCGCTAGCATCCGGACATATAAACGGTCGACAACTAGAAGCCGCACGACAAAACATTAGGCGGAAAATTAAAAGAGAAGGAAAACTAGAAATTGTTTTACTCCCGGATAAAGCCATAAGTAATAAGCCAACATCGGCCCGAATGGGCAAAGGAAAGGGGAAAGTACATCATTGGATAGCACCGATACCTGCTGGAAAACCTATCTTATTACTATATGGCATCGATAAGGAACGCGGGTTTCCTGCGTTAAAAGCCGGAGCAAACAAACTACCCCTAAAAGTTAAAATACAAAATGTTTAAATCATGTCAACCGCTAGAAAAAAATACCTAAGAAAAAAACGATTATTTTTGTCCAAACAAGTAACCTTTGTTCTTTTCAATGCTAGCAATTTAAAAACTTCTAAAATTAAAAAAGTAAAGACGTCTTTAATCGGGGGTAGAATTTATTTTGTACCACTTTATTTGACACCCCCAAAAATTGCAGTAGGCTGTCCCGTTTTAATTGCTGTGTATGACAGCTTAAAAGATATGCAAAATAATATAGCGGACATAACCGCACAAATAGATTGTTTGGGAGTATCAATAGAAAAAAAATGGTACTCCATAAAATATCTTAAAAAATCTAAAATATTAGGTTTAGAAAAAAAAACTCTGGCTCTTCTTTTGCTAAACCTATCGCGATTAAAAAAATAAAATTAGCCAAATCGTTATTATCACACGTAAAAAGCGAAAGAAGGGACTTGAACCCTCAACTTTAAACTTGGCAAGCTTACGCTCTACCGATTGAGCTACTTCCGCGACGTTCCTCTAATTTAAATTAAGGAACAAAACAAAGTTGTAAACTCCTCCCTAAAAAGAACATATCCTCTTTATTATTTGTGCCGAAAAAAACCTGACATGTAAGACAATTTAAAGTTTCAAAATAGGGAAATAATGGAATTAATTCTTCAAAGGCAAAAACATCTTTTAAAACAAAACAATACACACTCTGATGCGCCGGTAATTTTAAACCCTCAAATTGACGAATACGAGGTAACACATTAAATAAAAGTTTAAATAAAAAATTATATAGCTGTAACCCCCTAAGAGTTACTTTGCATCCAACCCCGTGTGTCTTACCCCTTTTATGTTTTTTTACTTTAATTTTTTCTTGAATTACGTAAGGTCTCTGACCAGTTATTATTTTTAAGGCACATAAAGAAGAAATAACCGAATTGTTATTTACCCCAACCCCTCCTAAATATAAACATATTTTAGGAGGGGTTGGTAGCATACTAGAAGTATTTATATTACTACAAAGAATTAAATCCTTCTGAACTACATTAAAGTAATGATTTTTATACAGATGCATTTTGCTTATACTGTTTTTTTTGCTATAGCAGCCAACTTAGCCCATTTTAAACCTCGAAGTCTGGAGGGTAAAGTTGCCGAAATTCGAGTGCCTAGCGGTTTTTCTTGCGAACTTATAAGAGCCACGGAATTACATCCGAAACTGGAACCAACACCACTTTTAGATCTATGTAATTTTCGTGTTTGGACAACAACTCCTTGATGAACTTCTGATTTATTCATCTTTAAACGGACACGACGACCATAACGTGGTCGCAAAGATTTAACAGACAATAACAGAATATCTCCAACACTTGCTGAACTTTTGCCCCTTTTATTTTTAATTTTAATACACCTAACAAGTTTAGCTCCCGAATTATCAACAACTTTTAGAAGAGTTTGTACTTGAATCATGCTTGATGCTTCCAGCCGGATTTGAACCAGCACGTCAAAAGACAAAAGATTTTGAATCTGCCGTGTCTACCAATTTCACCATGGAAGCATAAAATTTATGATTTTAACAATGAGGCTTGATCAATACGAATGCTACCCCTAACCCTAAAATACACCAAGATAATAGCTAAACCGATAGACGACTCGCAAGCGGCTACTATAAGGATAAATATTGCAAAAACTTGACCTATAAGATCAGAAAGGCAAACAGAAAATATAATGAAATTTAAACTTACTGAAAGAAGCGCCAGTTCTAATGACATAAGAACAACAACTATATTTGTGCGATTAAAAACAACACCCCCCACACCAATAACAAATAATAACGCGGATAAAAAAAAAAAATGAATAAAATCCATATTTAAATATTAATGAGATACTAATGGGAATAAACGTAGAGAGCCCAGATGAACTCTACGTTTATTCGAGTCGGCTAATTTATTTAAACTATATCTTTTAGTGACAACCTCCCCCCGACCCAGCGAGGCCTCTAATATCTCTTGACTTAAATTATCCCAAAAAGGTCTTAAAGTTGACCGTCTTCGACTCGCGGCTAAAAGAGCCCTCATTCCTAAATTCAACCCTCTAACCGCAGGTATAGTGTGTGGTAAATACACACTATACGAATTAACCCCACGACGCTTCTTCGCTCTAGGTTTAAGACGAATACCTATATCGCGCCTCGCCTCAAAAACTCCAAAATAAAAAATATGCAAAGCACGACCTGGGTATTTTTCATCCAATATGTGAAAAGCCTTGTTTAAAACCTTTTCTGCTTTAGAACGCTTGCCATTTTTCATTAAAAGATTAATCATTTTACCCACGAGAGGGTCTTTTTTAATGCCCAAAAAATTAAAATTTTCTTTTATTTTCACATTTAAAGATATTTGGTCCTGTGTTTTTAATTGATTCTGTTTTGCTTCTAACATCCTTTATCTGATTTTTTTGTTCCATACTTAGACCTAGCTGTTTTACGTCCGGATAACCCCTCCAAATCTAATTTGTTACGGACCAAACGATATTTTACTCCGGGTAAATCAGGAATCCTACCTCCCCTAACCAAAACTTGAGAATGCTCTTGCAATCTATGAATTTGACCGGGAATATAGGCGGTTAATCGTATCTTGTTAGATAAACGCACTTTAACTACCTTACGACGTGCTGAATTTGGCTTTTTGGGGGAACAAACGAATACTTTTAAACATACGCCCTTTTTTTGGGGACAACCCCTTAAACCAACACTTCTTTTTTTTGTTACTTTAGTACCTTGACATTTTTTAAACCATTGAGTAATATTTGGTCTAGACATTATTACCAGAGAGGGGACTTGAACCCCTACCCCACAAAAGACTGGAACCTAAACCCAGCGTGTCTACCAATTCCACCACCCTGGCTTATGGAGTCGAAGGACTCGAACCTTCGATCCCCGCACCAAAAACGGGCGCCTTACCAACTTGGCTAGACTCCAATTAACTTAAGTCTACAATCAGTCCGGCAGGAATTGAACCTGCAACACTAGCTTCATGAGAACTATGTTTTGCCAATTAAACTACGAACCGATAATAACACTGATACTGTTTTAAACCAAAAATCTAAGAATTAAATTTTTTAGACCCTCTCATTTTTTCTCTAACATTTTTTGCTAATTTAGGTAAATCGGCAAAAAAAAGAAGTCCAACGAAAAATATAAATATAAATTGTAAAAAACTTATTTTCATTTACTTGTATAATATATTATTGAGTAAGTCACCCTCATATTAAAATAACAGAAAGAGAGGGATTTGAACCCCCAACCGTTGGCTTTGGAGACCAAAGTTCTACCAATTAAACTATCTTTCTTCAATCCATAGATATAAAAAATGAAAAAATTTCAATTTTACATACACTACACACAAGAGTTAAATTATCGCTTATTACACACCATTATTGGAACAACCACATTTTTTTTTACACTATACACCTACAAACAAAGTTTAGTGTTTATACTTTTACCAGAAGGGCTTTCTCATTTCATAACCACAGGAGTAACTGAAATATTTTTTACCTACTTACAATTATGCATTAGTATAAGTACAAGCTTTTGTGTCACAATACTACTAACACAAATTTTTTTATTTTTTAGGCCAGGACTTTATAGCTACGAGGCCAATACATGCTTTGTCATATTAATAACAACAATATTTTTCAACACACTACTGTACATTATAATACTCCCATTGATGATTCAAATCTTTTGGAAAACATTTTACGCATATTCCACGGCTTTTATGCCTATTAATTTAACCTTTGAACCAAAATTTAATGACTACGTAACACATTTAAAACAATTTAATGCCTTATTAACATATGGCTTACCAGCTATTATTTTACTTGGATTTATAGAAACCTACACAACAGCATCACTCTGGATAAAACATAGAGGAATTGTTTACATAGCATCATTAGTTTTTGCAGCTTTTGTAACACCCCCCGATATAATAAGCCAAATTATTATAGGAATGCCTTTAATATTTATATACGAGACTCAAGTATTATATAAAACTTTTAAAGATTTATATATAAAAAAATTATTAATTAGGCAACCAATTAAAACCCAAAAGTATACCTACAGAAAGAATAAAAAAAGCAAGTGCTAGCGGTAAAAAGCACTTCCAACCCAGACGCATCAACTGATCATAACGATACCTAGGAAGAATCGCCCGCATAACTACAAATAGAATGACAAAAAAACAAATTTTTAAACCAAACCATATACCATCCGAAAAAACACCAATACCAAAAGGGGACAACCACCCACCCAAAAAACAGATAGAAGTCACACCACCCATAACCAACATATTAGCGTATTCACCTAGAAAAAAAAGAGCAAATCCCATTGCCGAATACTCAACATTATACCCGGACACTAACTCCGCTTCAGCCTCCGGCAAATCAAAGGGATGCCTATTTGTTTCAGCGAGACAACCAATAAAAAACATAACACCTACAGGTAATAATGGAAAAACTAACCAAATATCCACCTGCGCCATAACTATTTCGGTTAAGTTTAGCGTTCCAACACATAAACAAACATTAATCAACCCAATACCCATAGATATTTCATAAGAAACCATTTGAGCAGCAGAACGTAAAGCCCCCAAAAAAGCATACTTTGAATTACTAGACCAACCAGAAATCAACACACCATAAACACCCAGAGAAGATATTGCCAAAAAATACAAAACCCCTAATTGGGGATCCGAAATAACATTACCATAACTGAAAGGAATGACAGCCCAACTAATAAGGCTTAAAATAAAAGTAATCAGAGGGGCTAACACAAAAAGAACAATATTTGCATTTGTAGGTAAAACAGTTTCTTTAACAAAAAGTTTAAGACCATCTGCTAACGGCTGAAGGAGTCCCAAATATCCAATGACATTTGGGCCCTTACGTCTTTGAATACCTGCCATAATTTTACGTTCTGCTAAAGTAAAATAGGCAACTGCAATAAGTAAAGGAAGAACAAGATCAATAATATTTAGTAGAGTAGTTAAAAAAGTAAGCCACATTTTAAATGAATTAAAAAGTTAAAAAAAAATTATAACATGTTAATAAGCAAAGTAATTTCAAAATTTATCAATACCCGTGTCTATAAAACCATAATGTTTCATCAAGATTAGCCCTAAAAGGGTATATGATAGGAGTTTTAACATCCGATACCAAAACAAAACTTAAATTGGAATAATCTGTTTGAATCCAACTTGGGGTGGGCTGGAGATGCAACTCAAACTTAAACCGATGTGCTAATTTCCACCGTTCCAACCGCATACGAAAAGATCTAAAGGGCCTGTAACGATATAAAAGACGAGAGCGTATTGAAGATCGTTGCGTCGGGCAAAACTCAACAAAATCCCCTTTCTGCAAAATAAAATTACTATTTTTTATATACTTACCATTAACCAAGACCTTATTATGTTGAATAGCTTGACGGCTGTAAAAAATTGAATGGAAAAAACCTAATCGGTATAAAGTAACATCTAAACGCCCTTCTAAACTACCCAAAAGTCGCTGAGTTGGTGCTTCTGATTTAAATAGTAGAACACACAATTTTTTAAAAGTACTGTGACTTAAATCTCCGTAAAATCGTCTTAAACATAACAGAATAGCTCGTGTGTTACGATAACCCCATCGATTGTATTTAAACGTTTGATTAGGTCGAGAATGTGGTTGTATAAAACTGTAATTATGACATAATGGGTGAGGTGTGTATCCAAGGCCCGACTTCTCTTTAGGCCTTTTCGATAAAGGACGTCTACGCCGCTTACGTGCTCCAAGTACACCCATAATTAAATCCCATTTAGGGCGCAAAAAAGTTTTTTCCTTGCATAACAAGTCACCCCAAATATCATCCCTAACCCAAATACAGGATTTGTACTTTGGTTTAAATCGCATAATTACAAGATTTTCGGGGACTTCTTTCCCCCAATAAGCCAGGTAATCCCATGTTAGACTTTAACTTCTTTTTACCGCGACGACATATCACAGACATCACATTAAAAAACCAATAAGATAACAAAGTATCCTCTATATTTAAATTAAAAAGATAAGACATTCTACTTGTCGTCGAACTTCCAACACCAACCAATAACAAACACCCCCTATGGGACTCCACTAAATTTTCTTTCGTGATATCGCAAAGAAAAACCAAATCCACCTTTTTAAATTTTGACAAAACTCCTCTTTTCCATTTTACACTCGTGATACTAATGTTTTTATCAAATCCTTGTGTAATTATTGGTAAATTATTAATAAAAAGTATATCAGACTCGTTATCTATCATTGTTTCTAAAACCTCCAAAGTAGCACGAATACCATATATACTTTTCTCCAAATTATATAAATAAAATAAATCACGCTTACCTAAAAGATAAGATTGTATCGTTTTTGACACTTTTACGTTATCGTTTTTAGAACGAGGAACCAAATAACCATAGGAACCTACAAAAAAAGAAAGAAGAGCTGCATTTTTTGTTTTATGCATTAATTTTTTTTACCCTCTTTGCAAATAACAATTTCATTCGCATAAACTACCCCGGCACCTTTATAAGAATCAGGAAAACGGTACCTACGTATACTGGTTGCAAAATTTTGCAAAAGTCCAAAATTTGCAGATACTAAGGAGAATGTTTTTTTATTAAATCTTACAAGCACACCCTTTGGAATATCAATAAAAATGCTGTGACTAAAACCTAGAGAAAATATAAGTTTTTCGTCAGACTTATAAACCTTATATCCTATTCCTTTAAGAATCAATTCTACACTATAACCTAAAACAACACCCAAAACAGCTTGAGTAAAAATAGAACTATCATATGACGTCAAATAAGGTAAAAAAATTATCATATTTCCTTTACGATATATCTTGCTAACGCAATCAAAAGACACGACGCCACAAGGTCCTGAAACATAAACTTTTCCATTGTTGCTTAAACAAGTAACACCTATTGGTAATCTATAGATTGGAGCAGTCATGAAACATATGCCAAAATTTCACCCCCATCTCCCTTGCGTATAGCACTTTCAGCAGTCATAATACCTCTTGGTGTAGACACAACTAAAACACCAAAATCCTGAGACAACCTACAAAGATCTAGTGAAGAAAGGTAAAGACGATCACGTGGTCTAGAAACAATAGTTAGACGACAACATATAGGAGACCCGTCATAATAGCGTAACAACACTGTAATTAAACCGTTTTTTTTGGTATACCCCCGTATTAAATTCTCTTTCCACAAAAGATCCAAAATTTTTAGGCAAAAACCTACTTCTTTAAAGGAAGTCGAAAAATGATAAACAACAAGACTGTTACGTAATTTATTAAAAATCTTTGAAATCATTAATATTGTTTGGAATTGGGCTTGAACCAACGACCTAAGGATTTTCAGTCCTTTACTCTACCAACTGAGCTACCCAAACAAGAAACATACCAATTAAAACTTCCTATAGCTAATTCTCCCCAAATTGGACTTGAACCAATAACAATATGGTTAACAGCCATATGCTCTGCCAATTGAGCTATTGAAGAAGGCTGGAGAGGGACTTGAACCCTCATTTTTGGGTTTGCAACCCACTGCATTATACCATTATACTATCTAGCCCTATCGGCGAATAAGGGGACTTGAACCCCCGTCTTCCAAAGCCACAATCTGGTACTCTAACCTACTGAGTTACATCCGCCATATTAGCATTGCGACTTATCGGACTTGAACCGATACTCTTTAAATAGAAACAGATTTTAAGTCTGACGTGTATACCAATTTCACCAAAGTCGCTACAAACATAGCGGAGAAGGGATTTGAACCCCCGCCATTTGGGATATGATTCCAATGTTCTAACCACTGAACTACACCGCTAACTCGACTAAAATTTTTTCTCTCAAGTATTATTTTTAATCGCTACTGGGGATATCCACTATAGATACTACAGAGCAAATAGAATCAAAAAAGCCATCATAAGAGCAAATAGAGCAATAGCCTCCGTTAAGGCAAAACCCAAAATTGCAATTCTGAATAGCTCATCTCTCAGAGAAGGATTACGCGCAGTACCCAAAACAAGAGCACCAAAAACGGTTCCAATACCCACACCTGCTCCAGCCAGACCAATCGTAGCTAGACCAGCACCTAAAAGTTTAGCAGCTTGAACTAACATTTTAAAAAAGGCTTTATATTATGACGCTATAACGGACCACTTGCAATAACTATATTTAATATAGTTGGGATCAGAGAGGATCGAACTCACGACTTCATGCTTGTAAGGCACATACTCTACCACTGAGTTATAATCCCGTAGTATAGGTGTATTGGGACTTGAACCCAAGACCCTCGGATTAAAAGTCCACTACTCTAACCGTCTGAGTTACACACCCTGCATAATTAAAACATTTAATTTTTTGTGAAAATAATTCCTCTTATACTATAGGTAAACTACTTTTACAAAAAAAAAATACGGACATTAGTATACTCTGATTAAAATATATATATGCAACAAATAACACACACGGACGAACGGTTGCGTCTGTCTATTTGAAAAAGAACGCATTTCGCTTTAACATCTTTAGGATTAGTACGGGTCAGCTCAAAGCTTTACAGCTCTTACACCCCCCGCCTATCAAAGTGATTAATTTTCACCCCCTGCTGAAAACTTGACTTGAGGTAAGTTTCTCGCCTAACGGTCGATTATCTCTTCTCGATGTAGCTACCCGGCGCTGCCCTTAAAGAACAACCGGAACACCAGGGATCGAGTTTTCCTGGTCCTCTCGTACTAAGGTATAGTCCTCGGAGTTTTCAAACACCCACAGAAGATAGGGACCAAACTGTCTCACGACGTTCTAAACCCAACTCACGTACCACTTTCGTCGGCGAACAACCGAACCCTTGGAACCCTTTTCAGCTCCAGGATGTGATGAGTCGACATCGAGGTGCCAAACGAACCCGTCGATAGGAGCTCTAGAGGATCATTAGCCTGTTATCCCCGGCGTACCTTTTATCCATTGCGCGATAACCCTTCCACAAAGAATTACCGGATCACTATGACCGACTTACGTCTCTGATCGAAATGTTTTTCTTACAGTCAAGCAGGCTTTTACCATTGCGCTCGATTGACCTTTATAGGAAATGAGCCTACCTTTGCATGCCTCCGCTACTCTTTAGGAGGCGACCGCCCCAGTCAAACTACCCAGCAACCACTGTCCACGAGTTAGTAAACCAACAAATCTTTGGGTGGTATTTCACTAACGCTTCAATAATCTCTGTAGAAATTAAATCACAAGCTCCCACCTATTCTACACTAAAGCCTTTGGATTACAATGTTTGCATATAGTAAAGGTGCACGGGGTCTTTCCGTCCAGCTGTAGGATGGTCGCATCTTCACGACCTTTGTAATTTCACTGAGGCCCTGTTGGAGACAGCGGGGAAGTCGTTACACCATTCATGCGGGTCGGAACTTACCCGACAAGGAATTTCGCTACCTTAGGACCGTCATAGTTACAGCCGCCGTTTACCGGGGTTTGATACCAATGCGTAAACACCGGGTCTTTACCTACCGGCACCGGGCAGGTGTCAGTCCCTATACAACCTCTTACGAGTTAGCAGAGACCTGTGTTTTTAATAAACAGTCGCTACCCCCAATTTTGTGCCAAAAAGCAGAGCTTTCGCACTGCTTTTTACTCCTTATTCCGAAGTTACAGAGTCATTTTGCCGAGTTCCTTCAACAGGGTTATCTCAACGCCTTAGTGTTCTCAACCCATCTACCTGTGGCGGTTTAAAGTACGGTTTAAAAAAGAGCCTTTTTCTTGGAAAAAATAATTTACCTTTAATTTAAATTTATTAAAAATAAAGTGAATTTTTCGTCAGTCACTTATCACAGTATAATCTTACCCATTGCCACAAGCCTTGGCCTGACTGCTTAGGGACCGTTTTTTCTAGAAGTATAAACTTCTACCGATCAAGTTTTACTTTAGATCGGAAACCTTAGACTTACGGCCACAACGCTTATCGTTGTTTTGTGCTACTCATGCAAGTATTCTCACTTCCGATATCTTCACAATAGTTTACACTATAGCTTTTACAACCTACGGAATGTTCTGCTACCACAAAATAATTTTAATATATTTTTTTGTTTGAAGTTTCGGTAATAACTTTAAGCCCTCAAAATTTGCGGAATTTACACTCTAGGTCAGTGAGCTGTTACGCTGTCTTAAAAGAATGGCTGCTTCCAAGCCTACCTCCTGACGGTCTCAGAGCGTAAATAACCTTTATCACTGAAGTTATATCGTGGACCTTAACTAACAATCTGGGCTGTTTCCCTTTTGAACATGAATCTTAGCATACATGCTCTGTCTGCCCTAAAAATAAAGCCCGTATTCGAAGTTTGCCAAAGATTGGTAAAGCGCGAATGCTCCCCTCACTTATACAGTGCTCTACCCCGGACTAGCCTAATAGGACGCTCTACTTAAATAGATTTCGCAGAAATCCAGCTATCACCGGCTTTGATTGGCCTTTCACCCCTAAACTCAAGTCATCCCAGTATTTTGCCACATACACGGGTTCGGCCCTCCAAAGAATGTTGCCACTACGATATCAGCCTGCTCAAGTTTAGATCAACCGGTTTCGGGTCCTTAACAAAGGACTATGAGTCGCCATTTAAGACTCGAGTTATCTTCGCCTCCACTTTAACATGTTTAAGCTTGCCCCATATTAAGATTCACTTGCCCATTATACAAAAGGTATGCCGTTGCTTTTAAAAGCGCCGACTCAAATGTGGAGTTTCAGGATCTATTTGCTGTCGCAACTTCTTTTTCACCTTTCCCTCACGGTACTTGTTCACTATCGGAAAGAAAAATAACCTTAGGCTTTGAGGGTGGTCCCCCATAACTCGAACAAGGTAAACTTGCCTTGTTCTACTATTAAAAAGAAAAAATTAAAAACTACAGGACTATAACCTTCTACGGTAAAAACAATGTTTTGTTTTTAATTTTTTAATTTAGCCAAATACCACTTTCGCTCACCACTACTAATGGTTTCTCGGTTGATTTAACAAACAGGGTACTGAGATGTTTCACTTCCCCTCATTACTGCGTGCACAGTAAGCTTTACAGCTTTAGTTTCCTATATTAGGCTGGTTGGCGTCACAGTATATCTCGACCAACACTCTCGTAATTATTTACGCCTATATTTTTCCTCCAAGGCATTCACTCCACACTAAACATTATATAAA